ATCATAGAATCAATAGCAATCAGTCCCGTTTGAAGAGGCTCATACACGGAACGTCTGGAAATAATACCGGGAGCGGGAGATTCGATTAACCGAGATTCCGAAGATGAAATTTCTCCTCGACCATCAATAGGTTTAGCTAGGGCATTTACAACACGACCCAAATAACCCTCACTTACTGGTATCTGAGCAATTCTTCCTGTTGCTTTTACCGAACTTCCCTCTTGTATCAGCAAACCATCACCCATTAATACAACACCAACATTTTTAGATTCCAAATTCAAAGCAATGCCTACAGTACCCTCTTCAAATTCGACTAATTCACCTGCCATTACTTCATCAAGACCATAAATACGAGCAATGCCGTCTCCTACTTGAAGTACAGTACCCGTATTTACAATTTTTACTTCGGTATTATATTGCTCAATACGTTCACGGATAATTTTACTAATTTCATCTGCACGAAGGGTTACCATGAATATTTCTTAATTTGAATTTGATTCTTTTTCGAAGGAAAAAAAAAAAATAATGCCTATACTCTATATTCTATCTTCTAGTCGAACGACTAATCAGTTATTTTTTTCTTTCATCGCCCCAAACATATCAATATTAGCACCGATCGTACGTAAATGTAACTCGTTGTTTAAGCAACTATTCAAAGTTCCCAGAGCTCCTTGTAATGCTTGTTGTAAAACCTTCTGTTGCACTTGATTAATCGCCCTTTGTTGTTCAAAATGAATCGTTTCATTTTTGTAATTTTCGAATTGTTCCAAAGTTGTATAAATTGAATTAATTAAATTCAATTTTTCTCGTTCTATCTCAGAATAACCATTCACTCGAAACCGATCCGCTTCCGTTTCTACTTTCCTTAAGCGGGCCCGGGCTTTCTCCAGCTGTTCAACGGCTGCTTCCCGTAGTTCTTCTGAATTTCGAATAGTTCTCAAGATTCTCTGTTTTCGATTATCTAATAAATCACTTAATGAAAGTAGATTCTCTTTCCATTTATTTAAAAATGTCTATGATCTCTTCCCGAACCAAACATGAATCTTTCAATTCATTTGGCTCTCACACTCAATTCCTTATAGGAAATTTCCCTATCTTTATTATCGAATGAGCCTATCCTCTTTTCTCTATTTCTAAAAATCTTGAAAATGATTACCAATACAAGATTCAAATATTTGGAGGACTCTTCTGACCAAACAAATAATTAATTGTCAGCAAAGTTGTTTTTTTTATTCAAATCCAAAGAATTCTGATTAATTTATACGTAGGTCATCAATTCCGCATTGTATAAAAAGAGGCGTTAAACAAAACACTCCTATTTTTCATCGTAAAGAGAATTCAAGTCATTTTATCGACATGAGTGTTCTATATCGAAAAAATTCCAATTTCCATATTAACATAGTGGTAGAAAGAATACTACATTGCGTCTAAACTTCAAACTGGTTAGCTTTAACCATGGTAATGCTCCAAAATTCTTGGTTGATAGAGAATCAAAGTAGATTTACCAATGAATCGCGAAATGCTATGGTTCTTAACTATTTTTTTGTTTATTTAGTAAGAAGTCATTCGCCGGATCATGCACGTTTTTCTAGTGATAACGTAAAAAGTGCAGTTGGTTGGATCCAATCTATTCTTTGAAATAAACAACTCGCACACACTCCCTTTCCAAAAAAAATTAATACACCTAGCACTACACTTAGATTTATTAGATTTGTTGCTAAAATATCGGTATCAAACCCGAAACTTCCGGCGGATGGCCAGTAAATGAAGCAAAGAAAAGAATCGGTTATATTTTTCATATGATCGCATCTCCTCTTATGGATAGACTAATTTTGTTTCTACGATTCCCAGTTTTTTGATTTTTTTATTCGTTTTTTTATATTAAATGAAAGTTTATTCTATAATATTTTCATTTCTTAAACTGATAATTAAACTCATAATTAATATGAATTACTAGTAAGAATATGAATATAATAAGAATTTTATTCTATCTATTAGAGAATATAGAATATATTTATTAATAAATATATTCTATATTTTGAATTGGTTAGTCAATTGAAAGATTCCCCATAAGAATGATACCTCTTAGAAGTAGATACTAGTTCTTATGTCAATTGCAAAATATCTAGTTGTTTTGAATTCTAAATTAAAAAAGGGGGCGCTCATTGGACTAAATAAAGGGACGGAAGAAGCCGAATCAGTATGTTAATCGGAATGAAGAATAAATTGTAGGAGGTAAATCGGAATAGATATATATAAAAAGCAATAGCAGCAATGAAAGTCCACGGAAAAAACAATATGTATTGTATTTTTCTTTTTCTATTTTTTTAAAAGATTAAACAAAAGGATTGGCAAATAAAAGTGCTAATGCGACAACCAGCCCATAAATAGTTAAAGCTTCCATAAAAGCCAGACTAAGTAATAAAGTACCCCTTATTTTGTCCTCTGCTTCCGGTTGTCGCGCAATCCCTTCTACAGCTTGCCCTGCAGCTGTACCTTGACCAACTCCAGGTCCAATAGAAGCAAGCCCGACGGCCAACCCAGCAGCGATAACAGAAGCAGCAGAAATCAGTGGATCCATGATAAGTTTCTCCTATTCCAAATAAAATAAAGAAAAGAAATAGTTAATAATATAATCAACCAAGAAATTATGACTTAATTATTTCATTCTTCATTTATCTAGTCGAAGTTTAATTCATGAATAATTTTTATTGAATTATCCAAATAACTTCGATATTCATTTTTTTTTTTCGTTTCTACCCATGTAGTTTTTTGTGAATACATACAATTTTTGTTCTTATCTTAAATTTTGAACCATTCTTTTAATTCTTCGTTCTTTCTTTTTCTTTATTTCCATTTTTGAGTTATTCAATTCACAATTACAAGAGATGGAATGGAAGGACTCTTTTTTTCGAATCCCCACCTAAATTTAGAGTAGTAGAAGGACAAATTTAGCAAATTTAGATAGATAGTCATCTATAACTAATGAATATCTACTATGACATATACATGTGTTTGTTCGATACCGTAAACCAATTAGTTATACCTTAAGATTCAATAGGATTCGAGAATCATTCTTTGAAACCCCTAAAAAACTAAAAGTTGTCTTATAACGATTAGATTCTATATACACTTAGTTCGACCCCTTCACCCGATTTTGAGTCCTTTCTTTTATTCATTATTATCCCATATGGATCGAATGAATCTAAATCAATTCCAAAGACCAAATGATTACTGTTGAATATGTTTATAGTTCTAATTGAATGAACAAAATAATAAATAAAAATAATATTCATTGGAGTCAAATACAAATTGGTCAAAAAAAGACTATTTTTCGAAAAAATAGGAAAGAGATCTATCTAAAAGATCTTTTTCCTATTTTTTTTTTTTACCATTCCCCGGGAATGGTTTATACTTACTTAGTACATTTTTGGGGGTGGGTTAGAGAATCCCTTTGATTATTATTAAAAATTTTCAAAATTTCTTTCGCTGTTTTTTATTTATGTTTATTTTATTTTGATGAAGTAGATTATCGTGAGCCACACATACTTTGTCGCAGGCTAAACTAAAAAAAAAAGACTCTTTTGATAACTAATCAATGATGCCCTTCCATGGATTCACCTATATAAGCCGCAGCTAAGGTAGCAAAAATAAGAGCTTGAATACCGCTTGTAAATAATCCCAGAAACATAACAGGTATAGGAACTACTAAAGGTACTAACGAAACAAGAACAACAACTACTAATTCATCAGCTAATATATTTCCGAAAAGTCGAAAACTAAGTGATAAGGGTTTTGTGAAATCTTCTAAGATGTTAATCGGTAAAAGGATTGGAGTTGGTTGGATGTATTTACCAAAATAAGCCAATCCTTTTTTTGAAATACCCGCATAGAAATAGGCTACTGACGTAAGTAAAGCTAATGCAACAGTAGTATTTATATCATTTGTGGGTGCAGCTAATTCTCCATGAGGTAACTTTATAATTTTCCAAGGCAAAAGAGCCCCTGACCAATTCGAAACAAAAATAAATAGAAACAAAGTTCCAATAAACGGAACCCACGGACCATATTCTTCTCCAATCTGAGTTTTGCTCACGTCTCGGATGAATTCAAGGACATATTCAAAGAAATTCTGACCGGACGTTGGAATAGTTTGCGGATTTCTAACAACGAGAATGGTTGAAATTAATAAGATAGCAATTACAACCCAAGAGGTAATAAGTACTTGAGCATGCACTTGAAAATCCCCTATTTGCCAATAGAAATGTTGACCTACTTCGACAGCAGATATATCATAGAATCTGTTTAATGTGTTGATGTAACATAATAGAACATTCATATTGCCCTGCCCTCTAAAAAAAAATAGATAACTTGAAAGGGAATTATTTTGATTCAACCATTTCGTTATTTGACTTTCATTTCCTTTTCTATTTTGAATACCTACTAATCACAAAATATTTATTTTTGCACAATTTTGTAATGCTAGAATAACCGATTCCATAAATCGATGACCGCCCAACCAAATCTAAAAATTGATTTATCTTATTATTAATCAAAAATTTCGTATATAGCTAGAACGACCCTCACAAATTGCAAAAACTAATTTGTTAAGAATGAATCGGATTGAAGCTATAGCATCATCGTTAGCTGGAATCGAAATATCTGCTAGATCTGGGTCACAATTTGTATCGATTAAACAAATCGTTGGAATTCCCAAAGTGATACATTCTCGAAGAGCCGTATATTCTTCTTGCTGATCCACGATTATTACAATATCGGGTAACCCCTTCATATATTTTATGCCACCCAGATATGTTTCCAAATGAGATAATTGTCTCTTGAACATAGCGGCATCTCTTTTTGGAAGAGAGTTCAGTTTCCCTGTCTTTTGCTTCGTTCTCAAGTCCCTGAACTTACGAAGTCTCGTTTCTGTAGTATACCAATTCGTTAACATACCTCCAAGCCATTTTTTATTAACATAATGACATCGAGCTCTTATTGCAGCTCGTGTTACTGAATCGGCTGCTTTTTTTTTTGTACCAACAATTAAGAATTCTTTTCCTATGCTTGCTGCATCAAAAACCAAATCACAAGTTTCTGATAAAAAACGAGCAGTTCGAGTAAGATTTGTAATATGAATACCTTTACGCTTTCCCGATATAAAAGGTGCCATTCGAGGATTCCATTTCCGAGTATCATGGCCAAAATGAACTCCAGCTTCCATCATCTCTTCAAAAGTTATGTTCCAATATCTTTTTGTCATTTATCCCCACACGTTTTTTTTTAAAAAAAAAAAGTGAAAAAAAAACGAGACCAGGTATCCTGAAAGAGCAATAAAGAATTGTTCCGATGGAACCTTCTCTTTTATAGACGATTGGCCTTTAATAGATAATCAGGTCATTCATTTTTTTCTATTTATTATACTTTATTACCAAATCAAATGAGTGCATTTAAAGGGATGAATTGAATGCTTCCTAAAAGCGCATTCAATCCTATATTTCTAAATTTCATTTCTAATGTATCACAGAAAATTATTGGAAATGAAAAGAATCAAATAATTTTCTGTGATGGAACAAAAGATTTCGAATTTCTACTTCGAATAATTTTTTTTTTTTCAAGGTCATTTTGTTATATTGCCTTGACCGTGAACGGTGCATTATTCTTTTGAATCCGGTACCAACGGGTATCATTCCCCCTAAAACAACATTCTCTTTAAGACCTTTCAACCAATCAATACGACCCCGAAGAGCGGCTTTTGCTAAAACTCTAGCAGTTTCTTGAAAACTCGCTTCGGATATGAAACTTTGAGTATTCAGAGATGTTTTTGTTATTCCCAATAATAAAGCTCGGTAACAAATTGCTTCTTCCAAGGCACGCCCAGTTCGTTCTGCTCGCAATAATCCAATTAATTCACCAGGTAAAAATACATTAGACATTCCATCTTCTGAAACCAAGACTTTGGATGTTATTTGACGCACAATAATTTCGATATGTCTATTATGGATGTGTACTCCCTGGGATCGATAAACCTTTTGGATTTTATTAACCAAAGAAATACGACTTTGCGCTATAGTTAGCTCAGCACCAATTAAGAATCCCCAAGGAATGCCGAGAATTCTTGTTATACACTCATTCCAAGCATTAATTCTTTTTTCGAGATTCATCGATATTGAATCAATCGAACGTATTTCTAATATCTGTTCCACTTTTGGAAGACCTTGTGTTATATCACTGGATCTCGATTTTTCATATATGAATGTAACTAAAATATCTCCTTGAGAAAGGATTTCTCCATAATGGCCATGAATGGTTGCTCCTGGAGTCGCTAAATATGGGTTAGCCGATCTTATTATTACAGAATCCATTTGAACAGTTATAACTTGACCCGATTTTAGTTTTAGATGTGGTCCATTTTTCATTTTAGCTATACATATATTTTCACAAATAAATTGTCCAAGACTCATTATTGTAAACGTTTTTTCACAATAATAATGATGGAGAAAATACCAATTCAAATGGAATGGATTCAAAACGATATTACTGTCTAGATCGGGTTTAAAAATTTTATCATTTTCGTCCATTAAATAATATTTAATTACTTGAAAAATGTCCGTTATTTTGTCAAGTTGGAAATTTTTCATTATTGATATTTGATTATGAGTTATTAAACGGTAAAGTGAATAAAAATTTCCAACTTGACGGGCTATTCCTAAAGGGCCTAATGAATTCTTATTATTAATTGGAATTTTAGTATTTTTTTTTATCCCATTGTGATATTTAACATTGTTGAATGGTCTTATTTGAAAACAATTAGATGATGACAAAATTATCCAAGATCGGCATTCCTTATTTCTATTCAACAACATACGAATAGTTCCGTGATTTTGGCGAAGTGATTTTTGAATTTTTGCCTTGGAATGAATAGAAAAAAATGGATTGATATTGATCCGATCCGATTCATTATCCGCGATCAATCCTAAACCAGATGGGTCATTTCTTTTTCTGATATATGAAGTATTCGCTTTTACTAAGTCAATTCTTAGAAAATACTCAATCAAACCGTTTGTACTTACTTCAACAAAGGAAGAGGGGGCCTCCTCAATAGAAGGACTTTTTTTGCCTTGATCCCAATTCAAGACTAAACAAGTCCGAACTAATTGAATCCTTGTGTCGGAAATTCCCCGAATGGATTTTCCATTTCCATAAAGAATATAATTGACAACTTTGAGTTCCAGATTATCCCTTTCCTGGAATAGATCTTGGGGAAAAAGTTTTACAAAATCGATACTGTCCGGTATTTCATATAAAATGACAGGTCGAACCAAAACAAAATACCTTTTCTTGGTAGTTGCGATCCATTGGACATAGATCCAATTGTTCATTTTTTTTGATTCCTTCCATTTTTTTTTTACCGTTCCGGGTGGTATCAAGAGAGAACTGTGTCGTGATATCTTATCCCTCTCTCCGGGAAAATGGATATTTCCAGAAAATATTTTTAATTCGATTTTTTTTTTTTTCTTTTCTAATCGGACCAACCCGCCTACTCGACTTCTTATATTGAAAGTGATTGGTGTTCCTATTCCAACGAGACTATTATTCCGTACCATTATGGAAGAAGATTCGGGTAAAATATGCACTTCTTCGGGAATAAAAAAAAACCGATCTACTTTGATTTGGTATTTTGGCTTTAATTCTTTGATTCCTCGATATTCAATGAAATCTTCTTTTTGAAAAACGGAATGAATTCCTATCGTTCTATATTTAGTAATTCCTGAATTCTGTCTTCTGTATTGAGGATCATCGAAATAAGCAAAAATACTATTTCTATGAAAAATACCATTGATAGGTATTTCAATGGAAACACCAGAAGGGTGCATTAGTTCGTTCTTTCGTTCTTGAATCGATTGGAATGGAATAAGAAATCTATTTCTTCGTCTTTTGGCCAATAAATAAAAAGTATCGTGAAAAATCGCAGGATACATTAAATGAGAATGATCCGTACATATCATTTGATTCAATATTGAATAATTGCGAATCCCCTTTTCTTTTGTACCAAAAGTCTTCAAACTTAATAATTTTAGTTTTACTTCATCATTATCATTACTTACTAAAAGATTAGAAATATTTTTTTTTCCAGTAGAAAGAGAATCAATGTTAATTTGATCTTGATCCTTGCGAAGTAAAAAATGGATTGTATCAGACCTGCACGACTTTCCTGATAAGATCCATAAATGACTTGTTTTTGGTAAGATATGTACATTACTATACAAAAATTCGGATGCATGGTACACATCGGTACTCCAATGCATTTCCCCTTCTGAGTCAGAATAAATATGTTTTCGAACCCTTTCTTTCAAATTAAAAGTATATGTTCCCGCGCGGATCTCAGCAATCACTTGTTCTGATTTTACATATTGATCGTTTTGAACTAATAGAAAACTTTTTGGTGGAATAATCACGTTATGTATAATATCATCACTTTCAATAGTTACATACAATTCTATATTACATATAAAAGCAGGATATCCATGACGTGTACGTGTAGGGTGAACTAAATCTTCATTAAATTTTATTTTTCCATTCGAGGGGGCTCGCACATATTCCGCAGTACCCCCTGTGAATACTCCACCAGTATGAAAAGTTCTTAATGTTAGTTGAGTTCCCGGTTCGCCAATAGATTGACCAGCAATAATACCTACAGCTTCTCCCAATTCTACCAGGTCCCCATGAATAGGACTCCGCCCATAACACAATCGGCAGATCCAAGACGTATTCCTACAGGTAAAGGGGGTTCGAATAAATATTGGTTGTGTTTGAAAAGTTATGAATCGATTGATAAGTCCAATTCCAATATCTTGATTTCTAACGACAATGCACCGTGAACCGATATATATATCGTCTGCTACTACACGACCAATTAATGTTTGTATCAAAATTTTTTCTGGTATCATTCCATTTCGGGTATTTACAGAAATCCCGCGAATCGTACCGCAATCGGTTCGACGTACAACAATGTGTTGAACCACTTCAACAAGTCGACGTGTAAGATATCCAGCATCTGATGTTCGTACAGCAGTATCCACAACCCCTTTACGGGCTCCGTAGCAAGAAATTATATATTCTGTTAAAGACAATCCTTCCCGTAAATTGCTTTGAATGGGTAAATCAATCATTTGTCCTTGTGGATCTGACATTAATCCTCTCATTCCGACTAATTGGTGCACTTGAGATGCATTTCCTCTAGCTCCTGAAAAAGACATTATATGGACTGGATTAAAGGGGTCAGTCATCCTAAAATTAGGATTCATTTCTTGTCGCAAATATTCGCTTGTAGCATACCATATTTCAATGGATTGGCGTAATTTTTCTACCACATGTACATTCCCATAATGATTATGTTTTTCCAAAATAGAACTTTGTTGTTCAACATCTTGGACTAGCCACCCTTTCGAAGGTATTGTTAAAAGATCATCAATTCCTAATGAAATAGATGTAGCAGTAGCTTGACGGAACCCTAGAGTCTTTACTTGATCCAGGATGTGTGATGTATATGCCATTCCGAAATGGTCTATTAATCTGCTAATAAGTCGTTTAATGGCAGTTCCACCTATCACGTTATTGTGAAAGACTAGATTGGCACGTTCTGCCATAAGTACCTCCATATTCCACTCAGGGGGATTCGGTTCGACAATGAATTTGAGTGAATGATTGGAAAACTTCCTTTTCTTTATGTTTATTCACGTAGAAAATTGAAAAGATGCTAGTTGACCTGAATCCAGTATCATAACATCAATTTACGTAGCTTGGATATCAACACTAACCATCTAGAATGATTAGATACCATATGAATCGGCTCGAGAAAAACCTTGTATAGCTTCTTCAATTTCTCGATAAAAAGAAATATGACCAACAGTGGTTCTAATGTATATACAACGAATTTCTTTTTTTATACTTCTTATTACTAAATAATGCCCATAAATTTCATAATAGGTACCAAAAG